TTATTAATTTTACACAAAAATTTTCTATCTTTATTTTTTTCCATATATATAATATCGCTTTTTCCTAGATAATTCTTGCTAGGAATATTCTTGAGTATGTTAAAAAATTTTTCTTTATTTCTGGTAGAATTTTCTTGGTTCTTATTTGTTTCTAATGATGATCTATAAATATAGGAGTTATTCTTAGTTTCAGAATGAATATATTTATATGATAAAAGATCATATCTATAGTTTTTTTGAAAATTCTCCTCTTTATTTGGTAATAAATACACTGTCGAATTTTGTTTTTTTTTTGAATCAAGTAATTGGTCTTTTTCAGAGGAATACCATTTGTTTAAATCTTTATTTTGAGACGTATGGCATTGATTGATTCTATTTCGCCATTTTGAGGGGATTAATCTAGACGATGTAATCTGAGATAAATCGTATTGATAATGACCTCTTAACCAGTTTTTCCATGGATTCATTCCAGAATTTGGAAGTTTCTTATGTCTTACTTCGGAATGAAATATTCCTTGTCTTCCAAAAAAATCCTTTATTTCAGTCTTAAGAAAAAAAGACGGTCCATTATATTGAAAAATAGATTTTAACTTATTGAAGTTAATAATTTGGGTTTGTGATAATTTTAAAAATACATATTTTTGTGACAAGTAAGATAAATCAAAAAAAATATCTGACTTCCGCTTACTATTTCTAAGATTATCAAAAGCCCTTTTTATAGTCATAGGCGAAATAAAGTCAATTTTATTTTGTTTTGTTTTATTAATCCTTTCTTGATTTGTTTCATTATTGTCAATGTATTTATCATTATCAATAATTTTTTTTTTTGATTTGATAAAAAGTTGTAGAGCGATTCTGCGCATATTAATGATACATAGAAAGATATCTATGTATATTTTTTCAATGAAAAATTGAACTATTAATTCAATATTTTTTATTTTTAATATTTTAAAAATTTTTGGGGATGATTCTGCATTATTCTTTTTCTTTTTTTTGATTCCTGGCGTTACTTTTTTTTTTTTTTTCATTATTTCTATTTCATTTCTGATTGTGTTTCTTCTATCAATCCTATGTTTCATTTCTTTTTCTGCCTGTGAATAATTTGTCCAACCTGTAGATCCAATTTGACTAAGTGATTCATGAATTATCTGATTGCTTATTATGGAACCCTTTTCTGTTTGAGTTTCACTTGATTCATATCTTTCTCTCGATATAAATTCTCTCCGTATAAATAATGGAATTTTCTTGCTGTTTAAAAGTTCTTTTATTATTCGTTTTACAAATAAAAATGCTTTTGCTTCTTTCTTTTTTATTTTTTTAAAAATTCTTCGAACTCTCAAATTTAATTTTCTGATTTCGACTTTATAGTCTATATCTTTTAAAATGGGTTCAAAAAAGGAAGGTGTTTTTCGAGGAGGACCAAAAGGATATTCCGTTTCCGTTCCCAAAACTGTTAAAAAACAAGAATCAAAATCATCTTGTTGCTTTAGATCTCTATCAGAATCATAGAGTCCTAGCTTAGATCTGTGCCAAGGTTTCAAATGAAAAGGATATAGGATTTTTATCTGAAAACCTCCTCTTAACCAATTTTTAGGAAATTTTGTTTTGGAGAATTGAAGACCATTAAAGCTGCATTTTAGATAAATTTCTCTATTCCAATCTTGGAAATCCTCATACCATTCCGGCGATTGCCGTAATAAAATACGGACAATATTCTTAGCTATTATCAATAAGGGTAATTTAATATATCTTCTAAAAATTGATTGAACTAGTAACAGAATACTTCTTGTTTTTTGTGCATGTGGAATGTTCTCCCAGAATTCCATTGTGTCTTTCTGGGTGTTTTTTTTACTTTTGATTTGTTGATCTAAAATTTTGTATTCTGGCTTTTTCCCGAACCAACCTCTAATACTAAAAAAAAGTTTGATTAGGTGGGATATAGGAAAAGGAAAATCTTCCATTTTTTCCAAAAAAAGCGGGGAATGGGGATTTCTTTGAGACAGTCCCCAAATAACAATTTTACGCCTTTGAGTGCGCATAGATCCTTTGATTACAGATCGACGAAAATCTGGTTCTTCCAAATAACTTATAAAACCCAAATCTCTATTAAATTTTCTATAAAGATTATAATTCTTGAAATTAGAGTTCTTAAAAGTTCCTAAAGTTCGTCTCGAACGATTTAAAAAAGCTATACGTTTAAATCTTCTTGTTCGAAGCTGGTGCGACATCCCTTGCATTAGGCCTTGTTCTTTTCGTCGTTTTTTAAAATGTTGGTGCAACTCGTTGATTAATTTGTATGACCATCGAGGGAGTTTTTTACCGATTTCATTTATTCCACTATATTTTTTTTTACCTTTCGGGTTAGTTAGAATTGCGTTCAATGAAAAAATGAACTTATTATTTGAATCAATTTTGGCTTGGTTTTTTTCTGATTTTTCTATTTTCTGTTCATATTCTCCAGAATTAGGATAGAGAAGAAGGATCTCATGAATTTTATTCA